CACTGTCCGTTTTTTTTTTAGGATAAAAAAAAAGAAGGAAAGAGAAAGAATCAAAGAAGATTCACCCGCAACAAAACTCGGGTTTAGGCTGAATTAATAGAGGGAGAGCAGAAATGGAAAAAATAAGGGTCGAAGACAACAAAAGCATACAAGATACTTAAATGAAATACCAATATGTATGAGAACTAATTGATAGTTAGAAATCGTTGTATTACTTATTTTTTTTTTTATTTCTCTATTGATTGCAATGAAATAGTTAAGAATTAATTGGATTTCGAGTCAGCAACTTCTTTTTTTCTTCTTCGTTTCGGATCGAAAATGGAAGAGTTGAGGGAATCAAAAATCAAAAAGGGGGTTCATGGCCAAAGGTAAAGATGTCAGAGTAAGAGTTATTTTGGAATGTAACAGTTGTGTCCGAAACGGTATTAATATTAATAAAGAATCGCGGGGCATTTCCAGATATATTACTCAAAAGAATCGACACAATACGCCTAGTCGATTGGAATTGAGAAAATTTTGTCCCTACTGTTACAAGCATACGATTCATGGGGAGATAACGAAATAAATAAAACGTTAATGTAATACGCGTGTAACCCCTCCAAGGAACAGCAATAAATTACATAACATAATAATTATTATATAAATAAAGAAACTATCAAAATAAAACAACCAAATCCTATTTCGGCCGGATCCCCAATTAAATTCAGAATTTTTTTTTTTAAGATAAGGAATAAACCATGGATAAATCCAAGCGACTTTTTCTTAAACCCAAGCGATCTTTTCGTCGGCGTTTGCCCCCAATTGGTTCGGGGGATCGAATTGATTACAGAAACATGAGTTTAATTAGTAGATTTATTAGTGAACGAGGAAAAATATTATCTAGACGAGTGAATAGATTGACTTTGAAACAACAACGATTAATTACTATTGCTATAAAACAAGCTCGTATTTTATCTTTGTTACCTTTTCTTAATAATGAGAAACAATTTGCGAAAACGGAGTCGACTCCTAGAACTACAGGTCCTCGAACTAGAAATAAAATAAATCCTCGAACTAGAAATAAAATAAAAAGAAATAGATAGGCCTATTTCTGAATTGCAATTGAATAAAAACCCCAATCCGAACCCCAACTCAGATTGGTTTTTTGTTCGAAAAATGGGAGAATCCAGATTGGATTGTCACGTCGTAAGAAAAAAGGCGTAAAGCGAAAAATTAGAAAAAAGGCGTAAAGCGAAAAATTTTTCTTCTTTTTTTATGGAACCGTGTTCATTCATTTTGACTATATTTCCTATTCATTTCTACTCTACCTTCCCGGAGCTCATTCTCCGGGCCCCCCCCTTTAAATCATTACGGTGTATTCCTTCCAATCTCCTTATTTCATTTTCATGATCTTATCTTATTGGAAATCATGGAAAGGCAATTCCTATTTGATATGGCTATTTGTGCAAGTATTTTACGATTAAGAAGCAACCGCCCCTTGTACAGATCATATATGGATCTACTATAACTATAGGATACCCCGACCTCACGAATTGCTGCATTTATCCGAGTGATCCACAAACGACGAAAATTTCTCTTTTGCCTACCCCTATCCCGATGAGCAGAAACCAAGGCTCTTATTTTCTGTTGAATAGTAGTTCGAGTAAGTCTTGAATGAGACCCTCCAAAAGTTAATGTAAATAAACGCGTTTTTGTTCTACGTCTCCGCGCTATATACCCTCGTCTAATTCTGGTCATTGAATCAAATGAAACTTTGATGAATAACTAATGGATTTATTTTCTTTATTTTCTTTCAGTCATTCCTTATCCTGGTCTATTAATAACAAAACGGATTCTTCCGGTGTATAAAAAAAAATTCCAATGGCTTTTGCTGCTATGACCTTCCCAACCGCTATTTTTTTCCAGGCATTTAACCCCGAATAAGAAAGTTATTGATACTCTACTAATCAACAAAACAAATAAATAAAGTTGAGTATAATATAAAGTATCAAAAAAAAGGTAAATGGATAAATAAATAGCGGGTTCCATCGTTTCTATGGTTGCTTCTTAAACGGCGAGGTCCTCTCTATACACCGGAGCCTTTTTCCTCATTTAATCAATGTTATTAGTAACTTGTACAGTTCACATTCTTTGACTCTACCTATGAATTATCCAGTAATGGGCCTTTTTCACAAGGAGATCTACCCATACAGTAACGATATTTAATTACAAAGGTTGGCTAGGTAGCTGACCCTGTTAGTCCGTTTTTGCACGAGTTAGAGCATAATTTTTTTGCTTCTTAAATACTATTCCCCCGCTTAATGGATAACCATTTGCTACCAATGGGAAATTGCTTCTCATCTCCAATTGAGGTGATTGGATTTGCACCAATAGAAACCATAAATTTCATACACAATGGGGGCTTTTTTTTATATATGGAATGGAATTCTTCCAACCTATTCATTGGTACTGGTCATTGATACTGGAAAAAAAAGATCCCTTTCTTTTGTTTGTTCCAGCTCATGATCTGAACGAGTCGCACATACACCCTAGTACATGTTCCTCGACGCTGAGGACATCCCCGAAGAGCGGGGGATTTTGTTACATTTTTTATTGGCTGTCTTGTGTTTCTAATAAGTTGTTTAATAGTTGGCATGCTAAATCGTATATAAAATGGGCTGGTTTAGATCAATCCTAACCAGATGATTATCCATTTTTTCTATTTTCTTTTTTACTCCGGTAAGGAGATAAAAGATTCCATTTTTGGCCATAATTCAGATGATTATGGTCCAAAATGGAACGAATTATGGCCCCGCCCCAAAACAAAAAAAAAAAGGGAGGAATCGCGGATTTACGTGAAATCCTCCTCATTTTGATCCTTGTGAAAAGAGTTCGCTCAATGCATCCATGGTTTTTTTCCACGAAGCCTCATTCAACTCTTGTTTGTCCCGTTGAAAATCTGGATTTTTCGGAAGAGATTTGGCTGTCATCAATAGATTGGGAAATTTCGTTTAAAATTCTCTGATTAAACTCTTCCACAAACTGGTTGTATCTTTCCTCTCTCTCCCGACGGAATTCTTCCTCTCTCTCCCGATGGAATTCTTCATCGATTTCTCGGAGCGCATCCTCTTCCCACTGACGCATTTCTTCTTCGTCTTCTAGCTCCCGCATTTCATCTTCTAGCTCCCGCATCTCCTCCTCGTATGAGGATGGCTGTGAGTCGAGTCGAAGATCGAAATCGGGGGTAAGGTGTGGGTATGAATCATAAAAATGCTTGTTTTGATCTATTATAAATTGAAATTTTATGATATACCAATCGAACCGCCGTCTTTCCATGGAGACTTCCCCCTATTTGAATGAAAATACAAGAATTTGGAATAGATAAATAGCCATTCCATGGGTAATCATTTTTGTTAAATCGGAGTGTGTGCGATCTTAGTAGATTTTCTAAAAGAGAAACCATTCCAAAAGAGAACCTATGGAGTAAGTAAGAATATCACTTACTCCATGGATTCTATTTGTCTGAGTTGGGGTATTCTTATACTTCGAAACCAAAGGGATCCGTATCTCAGTCGACGGACTCTTCATCCGAAGAGTCGTCCAAATGGGATTTCGGAGTTCCCCAAGTATAAGTCCCCAGATAATTTTCAATGGTTTCACAGATAAAAAACAGTATGTCAGGCCATTCTCTGTTCCAGAGCTCCGGGTCGTCTTCGTTTAAGATAGGCACTGTAGTCACGTCTTGTAAATATTTCGTTAACCATTTAACGAAATATGGAAAATCTTGAAGGGGATTCGGATCCAATTCGGCGGACTCTTCATCCCAAGAGTTGTTTGAATGGTATTCCAAAGTCCCATTCTGTTTCCAAGTATTTAGATACGTGGAAATGGTTTGACATATCGTTAATAAAAGCTCTCTGTAAGACCGTTTGTACCGGAACTCCGGGTCCGCTTTGTTTACGACCGCCGCTGACCGTAAACAGAGCATTAACCATTTCATGAAATGGTAAAAATCTTGAAACCCATTTTCCGGATCTGGACTAACTGGGCCATTGACTATGAAAGTCATTTTTTTGCCTCCTTTTTTTTTTTAATGATAAGTCGAATCCTAGATGGGGAAGTAGTAAGAAGGTGGCACACCTTCTCAATCGAACAAAATGCGATTGTCGATGATTTCTTTTTTTATTCTATTCTACTTTTTTATTCTACTTTTTTATATTATATATTATACGATGATTTTTTATTATACTTTTTTATTCTATTATACTTTATTATACGATGATTAGTATTAACATAACGAATTAACCCGATTTGCCTGATGTAAAAGTATAGGGTAGAGCTTGCTTGGGCAGTTATTGTATGAGGTCTACCCTATCTTAGTAGATAAAAGAGAAACCATTCCATGAGTTTGGTTGGGCTTCTCTCGGTGTCATAAAAAGACCCCCTTCCATTATTAATATCAGCCAATGAATTTCATATACAGGTAAAAACTAAAATATACAATGAATGTATAATGGATTCCATCCATAGAACTCACCCCCCTTTTTTTTGAGTCATTTTTTTTTATTCTTTGTATGAGTATGATAATACTTTATTATATGATGATTTATTATTATACTTTATTATAATATACTTTAATTTTATTATTATACTTTATTATACGATGATTTATTTTATTGAGAGAATAACCCAAATGCATTTGACTTTCTTTTTGTTCCCGAAGTAACCCCCATCAACTAGCACTTGAACCATTAGGAGTAAGTGATATTCTTACTTACTCCCTAGATTCTCTTTGGCTGGGTTATTCTTTTTCTTAGAAACCAAGGGGATGGGGATCCCGTTCGATTTTTTCGTCAGAATAAGAATAATCGAAATAGGATGGGAGGTCCAAGTCCAAGTCCAAGACGGCATTTTCGTCCGCTACAGCATCAACAATTCCATATTTTTGTGCTTCTTCTGGTGTCATAAAAGAATCCCTTTCCAGGTCTCTGTATACAGCCCAAAGGGGTTGGCCCGTTTTT